AAACGTGAACGGTGATTGGATTGATGAGAAAATAGAATTCTGGGTCGCGAACAGTGATTCGATTGATGATGAAGAAAGAGAATTCTTGGTTCAGTTCTCCACCTTAACGACAGAAAAAAGGATTGATCAAATCCTATTGAGTCTGACTCATAGTGATCATTTAACAAAGAATGACTCTGGTTATCAAATGATTGAACAACCGGGATCAATTTCCTTACGATACTTAGTTGACATTCATCAAAAGGATCTAATGAATTATGAGTTCAATAGATCCTGTTTAGCAGAAAGACGGATATTTCTTGCTCATTATCAGACAATCACTTATTCACAAACCTCGTGTGGGGCTGATAGTTTTCATTCCCCTTCCCCATCTCCTCATGGAAAACCCTTTTCGCTCCGCTTAGCCCTATCCCCTTCTAGAGGTCTTTTAGTGATAGGTTCTATAGGAACTGGACGATCCTGTTTGGTCAAATACCTAGCGACAAACTCCTATGTTCCTTTCATTACGGTATTTCCGAACAAGTTCCTGGATGACAAGCCTAAAGGTTATCTTCTTGATGATATCGATATTGATGATAGTGACGATATTGATGATAGTGATGATGACCTTGATATTGATACGGAGCTGCTAACTATGACGAATGTGCTAACTATGTATATGACGCCGAAAATAGACCGATTTGATATAACCCTTCAATTCGAATTAGCAAAAGCAATGTCTCCTTGCATAATATGGATTCCAAACATTCATGATCTGCATGTGAATGAGTCGAATTACTTATCCCTCGGTCTATTAGAGAACTATCTCTCCAGGGATTGTGAAAGATGTTCCACTGGAAAGATTCTTGTTATTGCTTCGACTCATATTCCCCAAAAAGTGGATCCCGCTCTAATAGCTCCGAATAAATTCAATACATGCATTAAGATACGAAGGCTTCTTCTTCCACAACAACGAAAGCACTTTTTCATTCTTTCATATACTAGGGGATTTCACTTGGAAAAGAAGATGTTCCATACTAACGGATTCGGGTCCATAACCATGGGTTCCAATGCGCGAGATCTTGTAGCACTTATCAATGAGGCCCTATCAATTAGTATTACACAGAAGAAATCCATTATAGAAACTAATACAATTAGATCAGCTCTTCATAGAAAAACTTGGGATTTTCGATCCCAGATAAGATCGGTTCAGGATCATGGGATCCTTTTCTATCAGATAGGAAAGGCTGTTACACAAAATGTACTTCTAAGTAATTGCCCCATAGATCCTATATCTATCTATATGAAGAAGAAATCATGTAAGGTAGGGGATTCTTATTTGTACAAATGGTACTTCGAACTTGGAACGAGCATGAAGAAATTCACGATACTTCTTTATCTTTTGAGTTGTTCTGCCGGATCGGTCGCTCAAGATCTTTGGTCTTCATCCAGACACGATGAAAAAAATTGGATCACTTCTTATGGATTCGTTGAGAATGATTCTGATCTAGTTCATGGCCTATTACTATTATTACTATTAGAAGTAGAAGGCGCTCTGGCTCTGGCGGGATCCTCACGGACAGAAAAATATTGCAGTCAGTTTGATAATAATCGAGTGACATTACTTCTTCGGTCCGAACCAAGGAATCAGTTAGATATGATGCAAAATGGATCTTGTTCTATCGTTGATCAGGGATTTCTATATGAAAAATACGAATCGGAGTTTGAAGAAGGGGAAGGGGCCCTCGATCCGCAACAGATAGAGGAGGATTTATTCAATCACATAGTTTGGGCTCCTAGAATATGGCGCCTTTGTGGCAATCTATTTGATTGTATCAAAAGGCCCACTGAATTGGGATTTCCCTATTGGACTGGGTCATTTCGGGGCAAATGGATCATTTATCATAAAGAGGATGAGCTTCAAGAGAATGATTCGGAGTTCTTGCAGAGTGGAACTATGCAGTACCAGACACGAGATAGATCTTCCAAAGAACAAGGCTTTTTTCGACCAAGCCAATTCATTTGGGACCCTGCGGATCCATTCTTTTCCCTATTCAAAGATCAGCCCTCTGTCTCTGTGTTTTCACGTCGAGAATTCTTTGCAGATGAAGAGATGTCAAAGGGGCTTATTGCTTCCCAAAAAAATCCTCCTACATCTATATATAAACGCTGGTTCATCAAGAATACGCAAGAAAAGCACTTCGAATTGTTGATTCATCGCCAGAGATGGTTTAGAACCAATAGTTCATTATCTAATGGATCTTTCCGTTCTAATACTCTATCCGAGAGTTATCAGTATTTATCAAATCTGTTCCTATCTAACGGAACGCTATTGGATCAAATGACAAAGACATTGTTGAGAAAGAGATGGATTTTCCCGGATGAAATGAAACATTTGATTCATGTAACAGGAGAAAGATTCCCCATCCCTTAGCCGTAAAGATATGTGCCCATGAAAAGGGGATTAAGTGGAACAGAATTGGCCGGATGGTAGAGTCGTGGAAACACTTGTTTCTTCCAT